AAGATTGAATCGGAAATATCGACAAATTCTTTCAAAGCTCAAAGAAATGAAATTAAAAAGGAGGTGGTGTTCTAATTAAAATTTCATCTCTATCGACTTTGAATATCAGAATAGCGGATATAGTCCGAATTAAATGGGTCAGGTCCACTTACTTTTTCTTTTGTTGATTTCGAATCCTTTCAATGGAAAATAGGGATTTTTAGTGATTCAAGGGGCTTTTTTCGAATAATGAAAATTTACCGAATAACTCTTCCACTTCTAACTAGAACTACTATACTCTAACACAGTATAATGATAATGTATTATCCGGTTAGTTCCTTTTGTATTCCAAATACAAAAAATTGATCTAGTTTCTGACTGGACTTTTATGAAAAAATTTTTCAAAAGAAAAAGAAAGGAAAGCCCCTTATCGGATTTGAACCGATGACTTACGCCTTACCATGGCGTTACTCTACCACTGAGTTAAAAGGGCTTATTTTATTTAATTACCAAACGGGTCCGTATAGAAAATCTGTATATCCGCATATACATATAATCTATATAGACATTCCATATCTATATTACACTCTATATTTCTATTATTATTAGAATAATTTATTTATATTTATATTATATATATTAATAATAATAATAAATTAATAGAAAAAAAATAGAATTCTATATAATACAGGAGACTCCTAGTGGCTAGTTACTTATTTTTGAATAAGTAAATGGATTTGCCTAAAAGGTGGAGAGTAAAATGAATTCTTTCAAGACCCGTCCCCTTTTCTTTGATCCCTATCAAAATAAAATTCATACCATTGATATATAATATCAATGTACATTTACCAATTGCACGTAAAAAATTCAAGATATTTCATCGAATGATGAGATTCTACTTGTCTCCTCGAGCTAAAGTCTTAGAGAAAATTTTCGATAACTTCTTGATTCCGCTTACTAGATTTATATTTCTTTTAGTAGAGTTATAGGGTTAGATAGCGAATGTCGATTCTAATGAATGATTCATGAATAGGAATGACGAATCCAAAAATTCGAGACAATTCTGAAAAATGGAAAGATCTAAAGGATCTAATCATTCCATTATATTGTATTGACAATTTCAAAAATATGATCATACTATGATCATAGTATCAGGTAGGTTGGTCAAGTCGGCCCCCATCGTCTAGTGGTTTAGGACATCTCTCTTTCAAGGAGGCAACGGGGATTCGAATTCCCCTGGGGGTAGGGTACTACGAAAGGAAGTTGATCATGGATTATCAATAAGCCTAAAATTCATTTTTCCTGGGTCGATGCCCGAGCGGTTAATGGGGACGGACTGTAAATTCGTTGGCAATATGTCTACGCTGGTTCAAATCCAGCTCGGCCCAATAATTCGCCAATCCACCCTGGGATTGTATAAACCCCAATACGAAGATAAAAAAGAATAAAATCTTCTGCTAGATCCCTTATTTAAATGGGATTGTAGTTCAATTGGTCAGAGCACCGCCCTGTCAAGGCGGAAGCTGCGGGTTCGAGCCCCGCCAGTCCCGGCGGATCCAATAAATGTATAAATTCATTTTTTCCCTTTCTATGAACTAGTAAAGGGTGTCGGGGGACATACTCCCATTTCCAAAGCAAAGGGGAGTCCTTCTTTTTTCTTTCTTTACTATTTTTTGACTATTTTTCCGTTTCGCTTTTATTGTTTCTTTAGGTTTGTAACTAGGTGATTAATCGAAGTGGAGGGGCAATTTGACGATCCTTCAGCAGATGATTGTCCAAGGAAGACGCAAGGTAGGTTATAGAAAAAAATAAAGAAACCAATGCTAAATAAAGAAATTTTCGATTGATTGGGTTAGGAATCCAAATTTTGATTCGGTATGGATAAAAGAACTTCCTATGTTATACTAATCAAGTCTCAACGACGAATTGATTTGATAGATCAGATATTGTTATTCATGATATTTATCCCATTCAATATCATCGAGTGGCAGACGAAAGATTTATCATATTTAGGGGATTAAATCCCGAGTTATTGCGAAGTAAAAAAACCAATGAGATTATGGAAGTAAATATTCTTGCATTTATTGCTACTGCACTATTCATTCTAGTTCCTACCGCCTTTCTACTTATCATTTACGTAAAAACAGTCAGTCAAAATGATTAATTCAATTGGATTTTCAAATAAATGTGAATCAAACTTTTCCTCTGAGTTCTGATCAAAAATTGACGAAGTCCAATGAAAAGGATTCGAATTTCACGTCTTCACTTAAATAAAATGAGTGGACTAGAATCGGAAGTATTCTAAGAGATAGATGGGATAGTAAGAAAGAAATAGATGAATCCTTCTATCATCCCATCTATCTCTTAGCCTATAAACTAAATCTCTAAAGTTGTAATCTAGAATAAAGATAAAGGTTTAAGTTTCGATAGATCAATCTACAATATTCTCTTCATAGACGTAATTCCATATATTGTATGGAATTGATAGAACACCCAATTTGCTACATCTATTTGTTCCGATCAATCGGAATAAATTCTTATCTTAGGATTTGAATTCCTTTCAATAAGGAAGAGGAAACCTCACTTATTTTTAACGCCCAAACCATAAAGCATAAATTGTCTTTCGCAAATTACGCTAAATGCCCAATAGGTGTATATGTGTAGATTCGTCCGAGGCAAGATCTTATTATTGAATAGTCTCTTGTTTAGACAACCACTATCTCTATATCATTTCTCATAGAAAGTGCGTATACACTTATCAAAACGAGTTCTTCTTTGAACAGTAAAGAGGGAAAGAAATAAAAAAAGGTCCGGTTTTCCTCACTATTCACCTATATTGATAAAGATAGTAAGAACCCATTCCATTGATGGAAATAGAAAATTTCTTCCAACCATCTGAATCCCTTTCTTTTCGAAATACAAAGATGGGAATCGCTTAAATATCTCTTTTATTGAAAAGAGTATGATTCATCTCATTCATATCATAGATTACTCCATTGGATTCCAATGAGATTCGAAATTCAGAGATTTTTTTAATAATTCAAAACGCGTTGCAGAACGATCTATAAAAGAATTGCTACGGTTTGATTCTTCAACTCAGTTAGTAGTCCTTCTAGAGTCCACTTCTTCCCCACACTACGAGTGAAAGGGAAAATGTAAAGACTACCATTAAAGCAGCCCAAGCGAGACTTACTATATCCATGTGAATTATGTCCCCTATCTCTATCTCTATAAAAAAGAAGGAATTATTCCATTATTCCTCATTTATAATATAATAATGGAACCAACGGTGCATAGTCAAAAGGGATTCTGACCGAACACTATTGAGAAAGCAATCCGAAAAATCGATTATGATTTAAAATTGGGAAAGATTAAACACAAGTAAAATAAAATACGCAGTAACATCCCAAGGGGGGATGAGAACATGTAGGAATAAAAAGAAGAAGATCCATTTTTTTGTTGACCTTCGTAATTCAACACAGAAGGAGGAGAAATCACTAAAAGGGGGAAATCACTATCTAATACAGACCGGACCACTATTTCTCCATTTGATCTAATCCGTACCCTCTTTCCCGATTACCCAGGGGGATCAGCTAGGGCTTGCTGAAAAGAGAGTCTTTCTTTTTGCCCTTTTTCGAAAATTCTAAAAAAAAAAATCCATCCAATCTAATACAGATTGTATACCTGAACACTCAGAGATTCTTCTGAGTCCGCAGTATAGAAAGCAACCTCTGGTCCTTTCCAAAACTATTCATTGAATTTCCTATCAGGCTCTACAATCTAAGTCAAGATCCAGCCATTAGGCACCCCCTTAGTACTTAGTATGTATTCCCTTAGTATTTACTATAACTATATATATAGTTATATATACGATATATATATAGTTATATAGTTAGTATTAGTATAGTTAGTATTCACTATATAAAATAGTGAATATAAATAGAAGGGAATCTGAAGTCCTAATAGCCCTTCTACCGTGGATTCAAGTATTTCCTTGAATCCTAGATGCGAATGAGGATTCATAATCTTTTTTAAAGACCTTCAGATCACATGCTTAGAATCAAACAAAGCATCAAGGGCCTGTTTCCCCTGTCTCCTTCTACCGGGGAAGAATTCTCCAAATCCTATCAGCAGAACAGAAGAGAAGCAGAGATTTCAAGTTTTTTGTTGATCAGGCGACACCCGGATTTGAACTGGGGAAAAAGGATTTGCAGTCCCCCGCCTTACCACTCGGCCATGTCGCCAAAATTCTCTAAAATAGATGAAAATTTTCCCGAATTACTGAATTGTATTCTTATTGTACTTGCATTTTGACTCCTGTTTTCCGTAATCCTTTTCCTTCAAAGAAGGACCCCTTTTGATTGTATTTGATCCATCCCTTCGATTGATTTCTAGTATCTGAAAATACACATTTAGTTTCTCACTAGAAAAGCAAGAGGATTTTTTTGGCATTGTGTATTCTCAGCCGACTAATTTGAACCAGTAACTCTTAATTACTAATTACTTACTTCAAATTCATGAGCAATTCTGGGATTTGAATCTCAAATTGTGTTTTCCTAATGACCTAAAAAATACAAATCAAATAGAGACAGAATCAAATCAATTAGTATTGATTTTTTACCTTTCAATTTGAAATTATAACAAAACATATGAGCGTATGTAAACTCTAGAACATAAATTGTTCCATCTATCTATTATTATTATTTAGATATGTTGTCGATAGGAAATTATCATAAGATAATCCTACTTCAATTCAACTTTGCATTGAATAGAGATGTTCTTTTGATGGAGCACAATCCGGGCTGTTCCGAATAGAACCGGCAATAAGAGATAAGTCGGATATTCTAGCTATCTGCATACATACTTACTAAATGAAACCCTTCTTATATCTTATCTTATATTAAATACTATACTTCAAATTACTATATACTTCAAATCGTATTCTACTCAAAAAAAGAAAGAAACAAGTAAAGTACAAATAGCTCTCTTCTCTGAGAATCCCCTCTTGAACAAGGAAATCC